ATATATCATAATTATCTCTGACTGTTTATGTTTCTAGCATGACCACTCGATAAAATGTGGAGGGAAGCGGGATAAATGGCTGATACTACTGGAAGGATTCCTCTTTGGGTAATAGGTACTGTAGCTGGTATTCTTGTGATCGGTTTAATAGGTATTTTCTTTTATGGTTCATATTCAGGATTAGGTTCATCTCTGTAGAAATTTGATGAACTGAGTTATAGACGTGAAAACATAAGAACTCAACGGGGCCCAACTCTTCCTTCTTTGTCTGATTCGAGGGGGTCCCGTTGAACTGCTACTAAGTCATAACAAATTTTTATCGTGTTTTTGAAAAATGAACTTAATTAAATTAGTAGGTTGCGAACATATAGTATTTTTTAACCTTTCAAAGATAGAATAAAAAAGGGGGAATCGCTTAATTTCCCTTTCCTGCTTTCCCGGCTGACATAATATTTTTTATCATTAGATCTCTCATTAAAATTTTGTCTATACTAATAGAAGTTTTTTCTGATTCTTTTTATTTATTTAGTATTTCATCCAAATTGAAATAAAAAAAAAAACTAAAAAAAGTAACTACTACTACTATATATACTATTAAATATACTATTAATTAATAGTATATAGAAACAGTAATATATATGTAAACTAAGAATAGGAATTTTTAACGAATGGAATCAAGAAGGACAAGATCGACACAAGAAAAGGATGTCTAAAATTCCTTTTCTTGTGTCGAAGATTAGCAAGACAAATAATACTCCTTATAGTCCCTAAAATTTTTTTGGTTCTTTTTGACGAATTTGATAAAGCTAAATAGATAGATCTAAAAATTCATTTCGGATAATTGAACCTTCTCAAACTGTTTCTTTTTAAGAACCAAAAAGATTTGTGCCAAAACAACCGATCCTAAGAAGAACAAAAGGCCTTGGACACGTAATGGATCTTGAAGTACTATTTCCGCATCCCCCTGACCAAATCCACCCACATTAGGATTACTCGTTAATGGTTGATCGAGTTTAATGGATTCGCCCTCTGAAACAAGAAGTTCTAGGCCTCGAGGGATAATATCAATAACTTGGCGTTCATTTGATGCATCCACTATGGTTATTTCGTATCCCCCTTTTTCTTTTCGTAAAATTTTGCTTATTATCCCTCCTGCTGTAGCATTATAAACTGTATTGTTACTTTTGCTACCATCAGGATAAATCTGACCCCTTCCCCTGTTTCCACCTACGTATATAGGATATTTTAAGAAGTGAACATCTTTATTAGTAGCAGGGTCCGGGGCAAGAATAGGAAAGGTTATTTCACTATATTTTTGACCAGGAACAGGACCTATCACAAGAATATTTTTTTTATTGGGGCGATAATTCTGAAAAGATAGATTTCCTATCTTTTCTTTCATCTCGGGTGAAATACGATCGGGGGGGGCTAATTCAAACCCCTCCGGTAAAATAAGAACAGCTCCCACATTCAAAGCTCCTTTTTTCCCATTAGCTAGAACTTGTTTTAGTTGCATATCATAAGGAATTTTAACAACTGCTTCAAATACAGTATCAGGAAGTACCGCCTGTGGAACCTCAATATCCACGGGCTTACTAGCTAAATGGCAATTGGCACATACAATACGCCCAGTTGCCTCTCGTGGATTTTCATAATTCTGCTGGGCAAAAATAGGATATGCACTTGAAATGGATGCCCAAGTTATTATATATATCATGAGTGAGACAGATATGGAGCGAGTAATCTCTTCCCTTATCCAAGAAAAGGTATTTCTAGTTTGCATGGTCCAATCATTTATCCCGAAAATTGCTACAATAAAGTTAGGTAGGTCGATAATATACTTCCCTAGCCACAATTCTGCTATTTACATTTACTGAAAAAAAAAATTTTGTTGAAATATACAAGGAATCCCTCAGGGGTAAAAAGAGTAAAGTAAATACGACTTTGATTTGGTTATGATGTATAAATTAGAATTGGATCAGTGAATCATTTTTTAGTCATTTATTGCATGATAAATCACTACAAGTGACGGAGATACACGATTTAAATAACGAAAGATCCAATATTTAAAAATTGTATCAAGAATGACTGGAAAGGTAGAAACAAGACCAGATAAAATTTGCTCATAATGAGCGAATCCAAAATCTTTGTAAATATAACCAATCATGAGTTCCCAACCATGAGGCGAATGAAATCCGATACATAAATCGGTTAATAAAAGAATCGAAAAAGCTTTAATTGTATCACTTAAATTATATAGGAATTCTTGAACCCAAGAATTCAGAAGAAAAAGCTTTTCTTTACCCCAAAAGGAATAACCACTTAGAATAACGAAAGATATTAGATTTGTCGAGAAGTGCAAGATTGTATGGATACGATACTCATTGTGTATCTTGATGAATTGGATCGTTTCTTTGTGGATTCCTAGACGAAATTGGTGTAAATAGGTTTCTGGGTATTCCTTTATCATTTCATCCAGCTGGAATAGTTCCTCTAATTGTATGAATTTTTCTAGAACACTTTTTTCTTGAATATCATTCAAAAAAGTTTCGCATTGTCTAGTATTCCACCAATTAGTAATCCAAGTTTTCAAACTTTTCTTACAGCAGAGAGAGATCAACCAGGGCAAAAAGACTATAGATGTAAAAAAAAAAAAAGGAATGAATGCTTTCTGTTTTGGCATTTTGAATCTGTGAATTTTTAATGAACCTACCGCACTTGTTGATTCTATTAGATCGAGTATTTATATCGAGCATGAGTTTCTATTCTAATTAGAATGTATTGAGCCTATGAATCCATTTTATCTTTTTCTTTTGATTCAATACTGAGTCTTTGCTTTGAATCTAGAAAGAATATAGAAATAGACTCAGAATACACTTCCAATTTGAATCAAGAAAAAATGTGATTTCCAGGATGTTATTCTCCCTTTTTTTGAGCAATACTAAAAGAACTTTTTCAAATTTTTCAAATAAAAAAGATTATTTTATTTTCGAAACAAAGAAACTCCCTTTCTTTTCTATCAAATATATCAAAAAAAACGAGCATAAAAGAATAGATGAATATTCAATTGAAAAAAAAAAACAAAGAAATTCTCTCGTTTTTTCTTCCTACTGCCAAAGCATATTAGTCTTTTAAAATTAATTAATTTCAAAAAACTTCAATTGGTACACGCAAGAAGTAAGCCAATTCAGCAGCTTTTTGCTCAATTTCCCGTGTAGTAAAATTCTCATCAGTACGAATTAAAGGAATAGCCCCTTGACCTCGAATTTCCATATAAAGGACACGCCGAGCAGAAACACCCTCTTTAACTTCTATTCTGATGGACTGAATATCTTTCATAAGGAATCGTAAAAAGATGCGACGACTTTTTCCAGGAAATCCCCAACGAAAAATACGCACTATTCCTTCTTTTCGGTCGAAAAGATCATAACCACTACCCACATTCCACAAAATAGTGCACCACAAATAGCAACTAATAAAGAGACCTGCGATCCCATAGAAAGACATTACAATCCCTTGTGGAAAAAAAACGATTTGCTGAGACGCAAATAACGATATCAAATTTCTACCAAGATAACTGGAAGTTCCAACCAATAAGAATCCTAATGAACCTAAAAATAAGATAAAGGCCCAGCAGAAATTACTTGTTTTTCGAGACCCCGTTATGAATTCTATCCATATAGATTCTGATCGCCAACTCATATATATTAGATCCAGTTATACAATTTTTTGGAATTGAGAAAATATGACTTTCCTTTTTTGTTTTCAAAAAAATTCTCATGAACTATTTTGTTGTGAACCTTTACCTTAGGAGTAATTCATAGAATTGTTTATATCTAAAAAAAGAACATCTCCTTCCTTTATATGATCTTAACTATATAGATAAAAAATAGATAAAAATCAATATATTAGATTTGAATTTCATACATAGGCCCGAGGGTGATCTATTTTTGAAAAGAGCACAAATTTTTTTACCCATATAATACGTTTACACATGCATAAGCGCTTTTTTTAGTTATGTTTGTAGGAATCTATGTATTATACAATATTCTACTAAATGGATCTTATCAAATCGAATCTAAAAAATCTTATTTTTTTGAATATGAAGAAATAAAGAAGCCATTGCAAGTGCCGGAAAGACTAGGCCTACTAAAGGCACAAAAATAGAGGGTAAGTTATTGAAAGTTGTCATAAAATGCGTACCTCAATTTAATATTTGTACCTGTTATTGTTATATTCTGAATTCTAAAGATATCTTAGAATATTTTGTATTTTTATTATTTCTATTATATATATTATATAATTATACTAAGTATCTTTAAGTAAATATATATCTAATACTAATATAGATATAGAACCTAATAGAAATATAATCAAAAAATAGGTACAAAAAACGCCAAACTAAATAAATGGACTTATTTATCTTTCAAAATAACATAGATGTATCATAGTCCCCCTGTTAGATTTTTTATTCTTTTTGTTATTTTTGTCTTCTAATAGTCATTAATAAAGAAACAATTTTATTCCATTACAAATTTCTAAAAAATTGATTAGAATCTGATTCCACAACAGGGAATTATCGGGAAATGCAAAAAGATGAAAGACTCTCTATCGATCTGTATATCTCTCTATTTGAATTATCTATACATATGTAAGCAAGAGAGGAAAATTCATTTTTCGGGGTTTTGGTTTAATTCTGATAAACTAACTGTTCTATTTGATTTAATTTTTGTTCAAAGGAAAAAAAGCATGGAGCTGAAATAACTCACTCACAACACCTTTTAAAGGATTACGTGGTACAATTGCATCCAATAAGCCCTTACGTAATAAAGATTCAGCTGCTTGTGAACCCTCAGGCACGGCTTTTTTCAATGTTTGTTCAATTACTCTTTTACCCGCAAATGCAATATAGGCATAGGGTTCGGCAATAATGATATCCCCCAACATACCAAAACTAGCTGTCACCCCACCGGTAGTAGGAGATGTAAGAATTGATATAT